GTCGTACACTCGAAAGATAGCCTAGAAAATCAAGTGAATGATTAGATAATTGGTTTATAGAGACCCTTCCGGGTTGAGACCACACATAAAACTGACATTGCCAGAAATTGATAAGGTAATATTTCCATTTATTCATCCGAAGAGACGTCCTTTTTGAAGCCAAAATTGACTTTCCCTGATACCTAACATAATGCATGAAAGGATCCTTGAACAACCATAGGATGGCCTGAAAATCATTAGCAAAAACTTCTATAAGATGCTTTATTTTTCCATAGAAAAATATTCGCTCAAGAAAGGCCCCAGAAGACGTTGATCGTAAATGAGAGGTTTTGTTACGGAGAAAAAGGAAGGTGGATTCATATTCATATACATGAGAATTATATAGGAACAAGAATAATCGTGGATTCCTTTTTGAAAAACTAGAAATGGATTTGTTTAGAGTAAAGAGAAAGAATCGTAATAAATGCAAAGAAGAGGCATCTTTTACCCGATAGCGAAGGCTTTGAACCACGATTTCCAGATGGATAGGGTAGGGTATTAGTATATTTGATACAAAATTAAAATGTAAAAATTTGTCCTCTAAAAAAGGAAATATTGAATGAATTGATCGTAAATTATTAGATTTTAATATTTTTTTTTTCTCTTCTAGGGAATCTACGAATCGTGGGGAAAATGGAATTTCCACTATGATTACAAACCCTTCTGATATCATTTGAGAATACAAATTGTTGTTGTGCTTCCAAAACGGATTTTGATTCGAATCATTATCGAAAATAAGAAAATGATTCTGTTGATGCATTCGAGTAATTAAACGTTTCACAATTAGTGAACTATATTTATTGTCATGATCCGTATTTTCTAACAAAATTGACCTATTTAAACCCTGCTCATGAGCAAGTGCATAAATATACTCTTGAAAAATAAGTGGATATAGGAAATCATGTCGCCAAGATTTATCTAGTTCTAAATATCCTTGAGATTTTTCCATTTGCAATACGATTTGAACCAAAAATCAGGGATTTCTCGGGTCATCAAATGATACATAGTGCGATACAGTCAAAACAAGGTATTCGAGTAAGAAAAATGAATAAATACCTCGGAAACAGGTAAACTCATGAACAGAATCCTTATCCGCTTCTTTCCATATAATAAAATAGGTTTGTATTTATTATAGGATAACAAGAGGCTTAGAAATCCTTTATTTTTGAAACCCAATCGCTCTTTTGATTTTGAAAAAAAAAAAAAGATCTTTCTTTATCAATATACTGTTTCTTCTACACATTTATCTCCAACCCGTAGTGGAGAATAGCTAATAGTTAGGATTCATTAAAAAAAAAAAGAGATAATCTACTCATGGGAAAAACCTTTCCCGCATTAGGCACTAATCTATTTTTAACATCTAATTAGATCGGGTAATCATTCAAATTAAGAACAGAAGCTCGTTTCTTCTTATTTCCCTATAATTGGAGCCGCAGGGCTCTATCCATTTATTCACTCAACCCAATTTCGAATTCGTTTTGTTCCGCTCCAAAAGCTTTGTGCCGATCCCGTATTCTCAGAATTCTCCATTGATACGACATGCTATTTTTTCCACCCATTCTCTTTCCAGGATCAGTCGCGGTCTTTCAAACTCTACCGATGGTATGGACGAATACATTACTTCATCCAAATGTGTAAAAGATCCTAGTCGCACTTAAAAGCCGAGTACTCTACCATTGAGTTAGCAACCCGAAAAAAATGAAAAAAAAAACTTGAGCTGTGTAGATACAGTCGAAATCAAAATAAATAGAGGGATTGAATTACATGACACAACCAAAACATTGAACTAACAAGAAACAAAAAACCAAACCCGCAGGGTAGAGGTAAATAAATTCATTTATACACGATCAAATTATATTTGTTCGATACGGTGTTGTCAATATAAATGTTTAGAAAAGAAGACAATGGAGAAAATAGAAAGAAATAATGAAATATATATAATTAATAAAATATATATAATTTAAAGGGACTTGTGTTGAATTGGCACTACATAGATACAAAAACAACAGGAGTATAGATGAGGGAATAAAATAAGGAAAAGAGGAAAAAATATCGAGTTTATTCAATATCTCTCAAAATCAATCAATATAAGCTGAATAAACAAACTTGATCCCTTGCTTATTATTTGTTAATAGTAATAGAGAATAGGGTTCTAACAAAAACCACTCGAAAATACTATCCGAATTTTCTATTTTTAAATCCAATTTTATCATTTATTCCCATTCACTTGATTTTTTTCGATTTATATCAAAAAATCAATAAGATAAAATAGATTTTTGCCGTTCTATTCTAGAACGCGGGATTTTATATCTATAATCTTATAATCTATAATAATAAAATTAAGCGGTATGAATAAACAAGAGGGGGGGGGGTAGAGAAAAAAATTATATAAAGCTATATACAAGACATCCCTACACTCTTTTTTTTTATTGTTCATTAATTGTATTTCGTTTAATTAAGGCAAAATTATGTAAAACCCCTGCCTTCTTTAAAATATCATGAACAGTTCCTGTAGGTTGAGCACCCTTTTCAAGGAAATATAGAATAGCAGGAACATTTAAATAAGTTTGATTCTTTATCGGATCATAAAAACCCATTTTACGAAGATCTCTTCCCTCTCTTCGGGATCGAACATCAATTGCAACGATTTGATAGGCGGCTCATCGGGATAGATGTAGATGAACAACCCCCCCTAGAAACGTATAAGAAGTTTTCTCTTCGTACGGCTCGAGAAAAATGATTTATGTCTATATAGAACATAAAATCATCAAATCAATTAGACTTTAATTTCCATTTTTTCGGGAAAAAAGAAAAATCATTCGTACTCATAACTCAAGTTGGATAACTCTCAAATAGCTCAAAGAAAATCCTCGGGCATTTCATTTATTGAGTGGTCTCGAACTCCTTTTTTGTCTCGTTTAGAATCTATTTTGATTGTTGATTTTTCATTCTGATCTAATTGTTGAGACAATTCCAAAGGGTATTTCCTTGTTCCAGGATCCTTTCTTTATCTTTACTTTGAATCATTGGGTTTAGACATTACTTCGGGAATCCTTAATCGTTTCAAAATGGTAGCAACATACCCTTTTTGTGATTTCTTTTTTTCTATGAAAGAATCATATAATAGAGCGATTAATTCCTGTGCGCTACACTTTTGATCAAAAGAATTTTACTTTAACCAACTCCAACAAAACAAACTTTACGTTATGAATTGGAGTCTTTTGATTTCTATATTGAAGATATACTTTACGAAGTTGTTCCAACTTATTGATTGGCACTAACCCTAGATCCTTGCCCCTGATAAATTAATCAATAGTTTTTACTCGAGCTCCATGATGTACTATTTATATTACAACCCAACCAATAGGGGGTGAAACAGAAAAACAGAACAAAGGATGTCGAGTCAAGAGCACCTTTATTACTATATAAAATGGTGGATGAAAGAATCCACAGCCAATTATGTCCTTCAAGTCGCACGTTGCTTTCTACCACATCGTTTCAAACGAAGTTTTACCATAACATTCCTCGAATTTGGAATCAGTATGTAATTGATTCAATTATAGAATCATGAATAGTCATTGGTTCAGTCAATACATAGTAATTTATAATTCATATATAGATGTATTTTTCTTTTTCTGAAGAAGTATCAACAAGAATTGAACTAAAATCTCATATTTTTTTAGTATATGAATCCACAACTTTTTTGAATAACACGGTAAAATGGACTTTTTTTGAATCTGAATCTTTGAGTGACTCACCCAACAGGATAGATTCACCAACCTCACACTTCGTCAAGTACCGAAAACTTATAAATAAGAAATCATTAAAAATATGGAATTGAAAAAAAAAATTTCTTACGTCGCCATCATTATTTGAATAATATTTTACAGTAAGTATCGCATTTGATCATCATATTATAGCCAAAGACAGAATGCTTAAAAAAGAGGGGGTTCAAGTAAACTACATTTGTTACATATGTAATTTACTTGATCTGAGATTCGGATAGATACAGATAATAAAATTTATCCCCTCCATTACTTATCCCCCAATTCTATAATAAATCAAAAAAGAATCCTCCTTTACGGGATGCTAGGCGAGGTAGTCTCGGCATAAAGACAAAGAGCTTCAGATTACTTATGTCGCTTTCCTTTTTTTTATCCTAACTTAATACCATTTGATTGAATTTTAATTCAATTAATATCAAGAAACCCCTGAATTAATAATTGGGCTAATTTAGGAAATAGAAAAGGGAAATTTGGGAATATGGGGGGTTTTCTTTCGTATTTTGATTTAGAATACATCATTGAAAATTCAAATAGATCTATTATGGTTTTTCTATTTTCTAAGTAATTAACTTACTTGAATATGAAGTGAGGGAGGGGTATAATCATATGCGGAAAAGCCCGTCCGGATTCCATTTGTAAAAAGATATGATTCAGAATTACAAAATGAGAAAAAATAATACTCTATCCAATATTACACTCATAAACAGAAGATTATTCAAAAAAGCAATCTGCATTTCGATATAATTTCTAATTAGAATGCGTATACTCTGGGACGGAAGGATTCGAACCTCCGAATAGCGGGACCAAAACCCGTTGCCTTACCACTTGGCTACGCCCCATTTCAACTTCTATTCTGTATTAATAAACACTAATATTGGTCTTGGTTGTTCGTCAATTCTAGTCCAAATATCAATCGAATAGATTCGATTTTTAATAGGATTTTGAGATGTGTATAAATTATAGAATGAAATTGAATTTATTGATCATTACATATAATTTCATTAAGATAGTATATTGTATGAAAGTATGATTTGATTTCTTTTATTCTCTTTTGAGAATTGAAAGATTTTTGGTTGGGTGGGTTTAAAGAATAAAGAAGGATTTTTTTGTCTACTTTACTTTTTTCATTTTTCCCTTATATCAATAACTCAATCAAAATGCAATTATCTCCAAGAACAAAACCCTTGTTATGCTTAATATTCTTAGTTTGATCAGTATCTGTCTTAACTCCGCCCCTTATTCGAGTAGTTTTTTCTTCGCTAAATTACCCGAGGCCTACGCCTTTTTAAATCCAATTGTAGATGTTATGCCAGTCATACCCCTGTTCTTTTTTCTCTTAGCCTTTGTTTGGCAAGCTGCTGTAAGTTTTCGATGAGATCGTTACTATAATACTGTCCTAGAAAAATTCATGATTTTTCTCAAAAAAAAAGCTAACAATTAATAAAATCAGATAAGCCTTACGGTATGAATCCTCGAGTCAAATATGAAAATTCGTGGATAGCCACGAGAAATCTGGATCGGCTCGTTCTGACTCTTTTCTAGCGCAAGACCCTATATGGTTTCCCCCACAATTATATAAGAAAATTTTGGTAATGAAAGACTTTATATTACAAATACAAATGCATTTCTGAATTTTTTTTTTCTTTCTAGAAACCACTTCATTTTCACTATCTTGGTGTCAAAATAGAAGATGTGGTATAAAATAAAAACGGAGAATCTATTCTCTTTTTCCCAAAAAATGATCTTGGAGATTGTGTAATGCTTACTCTCAAACTCTTCGTTTACACAGTAGTGATATTCTTTGTTTCTCTCTTCATCTTCGGATTCCTATCGAACGATCCAGGACGTAATCCTGGACGTGAAGACTAAAAAAATAGAAAAAGGGTTTCCTTGTTTGATTTTGAAATTTTCTTAGGATTTTATCTATTCCACACCTTTAACTAGGAAAAAATCACAAGAGTTTGATAAATGCGAAAGATAAATAAAATATCAAATCAAGTCATCAACGGAAGCGGAAAGAGAGGGATTCGAACCCTCGGTACGAATAATTCGTACAACGGATTAGCAATCCGACGCTTTAGTCCACTCAGCCATCTCTCCCAATTGAAAAAGCTATATTACATTACACATAAAGTAAGGATTAAAAAAAGGTATTTCTTTAGATCTTCTCTCTTTATTATATAGATATATAAAACTTTTATCAGCAATATCAAATAAGGACTCGAAAGAAAAAGAAATATTTCCAATATAAAAAGAAAGAATACTTCTTTGATTTCGTCCGAAAGGGCCGTTTTTATTCTCACGGCCTGGCCGGGTCAGTACCTAGCCGGGCCTTTTTGTTTTGTTTCAATGAATCATAATCATAGATAAAATGATTTGAAACAAAAATTCTTGTTATTGAAGCAACAACACCCAAAAGTAAGGGCTGTTTTATTTCCATTCTGGAATCAAAGTCTTATTTCTTATTTTATTATTTACTTTAATTTGAATACTAGATTTGAATAAAAATTATGGCTATGGATTCTTTTTTATGTTATAACTTAAGTGATTTTGTTGAGCCGTATTTATTTGCCAAAACTCCTCCATCAACAGACAAGATCGAACTTGTTATTTAAATGAGCCCCTCTTAATCTCGTTAAGTTCCCTGACGAAACACCTAATTCTCATGATTATTTCTTGATTATGCTTTTTTGCTTTGTTCGACAAAAGGTCTATTTATATACAATAATCGCATTATAGCGGGTATAGTTTAGTGGTAAAAGTGTGATTCGTTTTATTCACCCCTTATTATAGTTAAGGGGTCCTTCGGTTTGATTCCTATTCCGATGAAAAACTTTATTTCTTAAAAGGATTAAATCCTTTACCTCTCAACGACAGATTCGAGGAAAAATATACATTCTCGTGATTTTTATCCAAGAGTCCATTATGAGTTGAAAAATCGGATTATGAAATTACGAAACATAATTTTTTAAAAATTGGATCAATACTTCCAGTTGAATGAGTATAAGTAAGGAATCTATGGATGAAGATAGAAAGGTGAATTTTTTTCTAATCGTAACTAAATCTTCAATTTTTGATTTATAAAAGAGAGATTGAAACAAAATAGCTATTAAATGATGGCTTTGGTTTACTAGAGACATCAACATATTCATATTCTATTTTATATTGTTTTAGCTCGGTAGAAAGAAAATGCTTTTCCTTAGGATTCTCTCAAATAGAAATAGAGAACGAAGTAACTAGAAAGATTGTTATAATCCTCTTCCCTTTCTAGAGGGATCATCTAGAAAGCAAGTTGTTTTGAATGCATTCAGACAGAAAAGCTGATATAGATGTTATGGGACAAATTTTTTCATTCACGTTTTGGAATTTATACATCTCATCTTCCATAAAGGAGCCGAATGAAATAAAAGTTTCATGTTCGGTTTTGAATTAGAGACGTTAAAATGATGAATTGACGTCGACTATAACCCCTAGCCTTCCAAGCTAACGATGCGGGTTCGATTCCCGCTACCCGCTTTCTATTTATAATTCTATATTATTAGAATTAATGCATTATTACGCAATTCCTGAAATTATCTTACATATGAATAGGATATAAGCCCTTTTTTTTTTTTTTTTCGCATTTTTATCTCCTATTCGGAAAAGAAAAATCGGAATGAAATGAAAGGCGTCCATT